AAATGAGTTTTCTAGCATTTGACTACGTACCACTAAAGGGTTTAATCGCAAACTTGACAGATAACCCAGAAACTCTAAATTATCTTTAGATAATTGATTTATATTGACCTTTTGCGATTGAAACCATACGGAAAAATAACATTGCCATAAATTAACAAAAAAATATTTCCATTTATTCATCAGAAGCGGCGTATCCTTTGTTGCCAGAATGCATCTTCCGTGATATCTAACATAATGTATGAAAGGATCCTTGAGCAACCCTAGGATCGCCGGAAAATTATTAACAAAAACTTTGAAAAAATGTTGTATTTTTCCATAGAATAAAATTCGCTCAAAAAGGACTTCATAAGATGGCGATCGTAAATGCGAAGACCGCTTGCGTAGAAAAAAAAAGATGGATTCGTATTCACATACATGAGAATTATATAAGAACAAGAAAAATCTTGGATTCAAAATTGATTTTTTTTTAATATAAAAATTCTTACAATTGCAATACTCGTATAAACAGAACCGAAAAAAATGCAAAGAAGAGGCATCTTTTACCCAGTAACGTAGGATTTGAACCAAGATTTCTAGATGGATGGGGTAAGGTATTAGTACATCTAACACATAATTAAAATGTGCTAATTTGTCTTCTAAAAAGGGAAATATTGAATGAATTGATTGTAAATTATAAGATTTTTTTAATTGTTTTCCTTGAAAATAGGATCCTAATCTTAGGGAAAATGGAATTTCGACAATAACTGCAAATAAAACGGATATCATTTGATAATAGAAAAGACTGGTATGCCCCAAAAAGGAATTTTGGTTCAAATCCTTAGTGGGAATAATCAAACGATTCTGTTCATACATTCGCAAAATTAAGCGTTTCACAATTAGTGAACTATATTTTTTGTCATAATCCGTATTTTCCAAGAAAATAGAGCGATTTCTATTTAATCTATTTAAACCATGATCATAAGCAAGTACATAAATATACTCCCGAAAAAAAAGTGGATATAGAAAACTCTGTTGCCGAGCCCCATCGAACTCTAAATATCCTTGAAATTTCTCCATTTGGATTGAAATTCGATTTGAACTGAAGGTAAAGTCTTTATTTTCTTGAGTTCTGAAATTACACATAGTGCGATACAGTCAAAATAAGGTATTAGACTACGAAAGCTATAGATACCTCATAAACAGGTAGACTGTTAACCGGATTCTCTATCTTTAATAGGTTTCTGTTCGTTATATTATAGAATAACAAAACAAGATGATTAGAAATCCTTTATTTTTTAACCTAATCGCTCTTTTGATTTTGGAAATATATATATTTTTTATCAATATACTGCTTCTTTTACACACTCCAACCTAATCCACATGGACTAGTTAAAAAAATAATTAGGACTCATGAAAAAATTGATAATAACACGCAAGAAAAAAATGCCTTCCCATACCCGTATTAGGCACTAATCTATTTTTAACATTTAATTAGTTCGGGTAATTTTTCAAATTACGAATGGAAGCTGGTTTCTTTTTTTTTTCCTGGAATCAGGAAAACTGGGTTTTTTATCCATCCATTTATATTTATTCACTTGACCCAAATTGGAATTCTTTTTTTTTTTTGATATCAAAATAAGGTTGTACCGATCAGGAAAGCAAAAAAAACTGTTATCTGAATTCTCCCTTGATACGACATGCTATTTTTTCCATTCATTCCTTTCAGGATCAGTCGTGGTCTTACAAACTCTACCGCGGATCTGGACGAAACCTTTTCTTCATACAAATGTGTAAAAGATGCTAGTCGCACTTAAAAGCCGAGTACTCTACCGTTGAGTTAGCAACCCCCAAAAAAAAACAAAGAACGTACTGCAAATATGTAGATACAACCAGAATAAAGAAAAAAATCCAGTCGTGTGTCAGGGATAAATAGATCCATTTATCTATGAGAGAATTATATTTGGTCCATACACTGTTGTCAATATGATTATGAATTTTTCATATAGTGAAAAGAATAGAAAAAATAAATAAATAAAAAAGCTTAACCCCTTGGTTCATTAGTTCATACAATGAATGAAAACTAAGCCAGTTAAGGTAATCTCAAATCTTTTTATACTTTTTAGACCCATTTTTTATGGCCTTTAATTTTTTATTTTTATGATGAATAAATTATTCATATAATAATATATATATATAATAATATATATATTTTTTTTATTCAGAATTAATAATATATTATTTTATATACAGTATTTTTTTCTATATATTTTTCTATATAACAGTAAAATTTTGTATTTATAAAAAAATTAGAATTTATATAATCTAGCTCCAAATTTTTTTTTCATAAATTTGTTTATGATTATAAAACATAGTAGGGTATTTTTTAGTATTCGTACCTTAGGAGGAATACTAAGTAATAAATGTAATAAATATAAATTCTAACAAATCAAAATAAATATGATGGAAGTGAAAGAGGAGGAAAGAGAAGAGTAGATAAAATTTGATATCAAGCTATATACGAGTCTTTCACATCCTCTTTTTTATATTTCATTAATTCAATTTCGTTTTATTAAGACTTAATTCCGTAAAAATCCCAGCCTTCTTTGAAATATCATGAACGGTTCTTGTTGGTTGAGCTCCTTTTTTAAGAAAATCGAGAATAGCAGGAAGATTTAAAAAAGTTTGATTTGTTATCGGATCATAAAAACCCACCTTGCTAAGATCTCTTCCTTCTCTTCGGGATCGAACATCAATTGCAACGATTCGATAAACGGCTCATTGGGATAGATGTATATGAATAATACCCCCCCTAGAAACGTATAAGAGGTTTTGGCCTCGTACGGCTCGAGAAAAACAAATTCAATGAGTAGAAGTTCACTTTAACTCTCTGTATAAAATTCAAATAGTAAATTAGTAAATTCAAATAAATATTAAATAGAGAACTAAAAGAGAAATAAAAACATTAAATAAATTAGCCAGTATTGAAACCCTAAATATTTTTTCCATAAAAAGCATTCATAACATTCGTACTCTCGTAACTCAAGTTAAACAACTCTCAAATATCTCACCGGAGAATCCTTAAGTACTTTTTTTATTGAGTAGTCTCTAGCCCTTTTTTGTTTGTCTCAGCTTTTTAGAATCAATTTTTATTCTTCATTCTGATCTAGTTTTTCAAACAATTGAAAACAGGATTTCCTTGTTTCAGGATTCTTTATCCTTACTTTGAATCTTTAGGTTTAGACATGACTTCGGTGATCTTGAATCGTTTTATTAAAAAAGGGCAGCAACAAGCCCCTTATTTTGTTTATGATTTCTTTCTCTACAAAGAATCATACAAACGCTTGATTCACGCATGATAGACTTTTGATTCAAAGAATTTTACAATTTTAAGAAAATTTACTTTTCCATTGTAAAATTGCTTGAAAGTACTTTTTTTCAATATAAAAAGACTTACGAAGTTGTTCCAACTTATTGATTCGCACTAACCCTAGATCCTTACTCCTGCGAAAGGAATAAAAACTTTCTATTCTCCTCGAGCTCCATCCTGTACTCTTTTTTATATTCCAAAAAAGTGTAGGACTCTTGTAAAATAGAACACAAAATGTCGAGCCAAGAGCACCTATATTCCTATATAAAAAGTGGCGGATGAAAAAATCCACAGCAGATAATGTCCTTCAATTCAAGTCGCACGTTGCTTTCTACCACATCGTTTTAAACGAAGTTTTACCATAACATTCCTCTAGTTTGTGTAATTGATTCAATTATGGAATCATGAATAGTCATAGTTCAGTCAGTATATCATAATCTATACCTTTTCTTTCTCTATGAATGGAATAGTGAATTTACGCGTAAAGGTTCAGTCAGAATGAAAATGAATCCCATATTAGTTTGAATAGAAATAATAGAAATCTCTATTTATATAATTTATATATATAAATAGAGATTTTTTTATTAAAACTCTTAGAATCTATGGTTCTACCTTACTTACCCGCATCACACACAAATTAAAAAAGCAAATAGATTTTTTTGAATTCGGTTGAAATAATGAAAAATTAAGTTTATTCTTCTTTTCATTTCAATATTTTATTCTTAAAAATTTTGGATTTTTAAACAGAAAGATGGTGTACAAAGGCAATAGAAGATTTATTCTGTAATGACTGTACTCTGGGACGGAAGGATTCGAACCTCCGAATAGCGGGACCAAAACCCGTTGCCTTACCGCTTGGCTACGCCCCATTTCGCTTTTTATTCAAGACTACTAAAAGAGTAATATTCCTATTGGTTGTTCGTCAATTCAAAATGAAATATCGATTACATTGGTGCTAGAGTGTAGATAGCAAATCAAACTTACTTTATTGATCATTACATAGAATTCAATTAAGATATTGTATGAAAATATTATTTCTTTCATTCTCATAAGAGAATAAAAGGATTTTTGATTGAGTAAGTTCAACAAAGTCTTTTTAGACTATCTTTCTTTATTTTTTCCTTATATAAAAAATATATTAATAACTCAATCAAAATTAAATTATCCACAAGAACACCAATTTTTGTTATGCTTAATATATTTAATTTGATCTGTATTTGTTTTAATTCCGCCCTTTTTTCAAGCACTTTTTTAGTCGCCAAATTGCCAGAGGCCTACGCCTTTTTGAATCCAATCGTAGATGTTATGCCCGTAATACCTCTTTTCTTTCTTCTCTTAGCCTTTGTTTGGCAAGCCGCTGTAAGTTTTCGATAAAATTCTTAATACTGTCTTAAAAAAATTCACGATTTTTATTCTTCCAACAATTCAAAAGATAAAAAAAATCTTGACGTATGAACGAACTCTCAATTCAAACATTGCATTTTTTTGGTAGCCATACTAAATCTGGATCATTTATATTTCCTAAATTTTATCCTCTTTTCCCTAAATGAAAGAACCTAATTAGATTCGAGTTCACCAAAAAAATATCTAGATGTTGGTATGCAAATCTGTTTGAATATGAAAGATTCGACTATTATCTTAATTACAAATAACTTTCTGAAACCTTTTTTTTTTTTTTATTATTTATTGGTATCAATATTAGATATTTGATATAAAAATAGAGAATCTATTCTCTTTTTTTTTTTAGTAAGATCTTGGAGATTGTGTAATGCTTACTCTCAAACTTTTTGTATACACTGTAGTTATATTCTTTGTTTCTCTCTTCATATTTGGATTCCTATCTAATGATCCAGGACGTAATCCGGGACGTGAAGAATAAAAAAGAAAGGTTTTTTATTGCTTTATTTAATTAGTGTTAGTGGAAATGCTCGAATTTTATTAGGATTTTATCTATTACACACCATCAAAAGGAGAAGGGGAAAGAGAGGGATTCGAACCCTCGGTACGATTAACTCGTACAATGGATTAGCAATCCAACGCTTTAGTCCACTCAGCCATCTCTCCTAATCGAAAAGGGATACTTTTTTAGGTTCCATTAAAAAAAAAAAAAAAGGCTTAAAAAAGAACCTTCTCCGCTTTATTCTTAAAAAGCTTTCTTTTTTTTTTTTTAGATATTCTTTATTATATATATATTTTTTCATTTTCTATATTTTATTATTTATTATATATATATAATTTATATAATTTCTTTTTTATTATATAAATAAATTTATCCTCTATTTATATATATAATATATATATATATTACTATATATAAAATATAATAACTTTTTTATAGAACTTTCTCAGTAATTCTAGTTACATTAAAAATTTATCTAAAGATTAGATAAAGAAAAGGCGCGAACTCGAAAGAGAAATAAATAAAACCATAATCATAGAAATAGAGAATCCTTTTTTTATTTTGTCTCGTCAAAACACAAGTAAAAGATCTTTTTTATTTTAATAGCCTGGCCTGGCCTGGTCAGTCCCCAGCCGGGCCTTTTTTTGTTAAAATTAAAAAGACTCATCCGATGGATTTTTAGACAAAAAAAAGATTTGAAATTAAAAAAAGTGGAATTGAATTCGCTTTTACTAATTTTATTAAGCCCACGCTAGAGTTTTCTAAATTTTGTCAGATTTTTTTATTACACCCCCGATTACTTTGTTCGACAAAAGGTTAATTTATATGCAATAATTGCATTGTAGCGGGTATAGTTTAGTGGTAAAAGTGTGATTCGTTCCTTTAATCCCTTTAATAGTTAAAGGGTCTCTCGGTTTGATTCATCTTCCGATCAAAAATTTTATTTCTTAAAAGGATTTAGTCCTTTCCCTTTCAATGAAAGATTCAAGGAAGATTATAGATTCTCGTAATTTGTATCCAAAGACTCTAATCAATTGTAAATTTGGATTATGAAATTCCGAAACATAATTTTTGAATTGGATGACTATTGACAATTCAATAAGTATAACAAGAGGATCCATGGATAAAGCTAGAAAAGTGTCTTTCTAATCGTAACTAAATCTTCAGTTCTATTCATTGTTTGGTATAGAAAAATTGAAGCAAAATAGCTATTAAACGAGAACTTTGGTTTACTAAAGACATCGACATATTATATTGTTTTAGCTCGGTAGAAACCAAATACTTTTCCTAAGGATTCCGTTAAATAGAAATAAAGAACGAAGTAACTAGAAAGATTGTTCGAGTTCGCCTGATCTATCTTCTAGAAGGATCATCTAGAAAGCAAAAATTTCTGTGAAAGTACCCAGACGGAAAAAAAGCTAACATAGATGTTATGGGTCAATTTTTATTTCGTTCCCGTCTTTTTTTATTTGGGAATTTCTCCATCCATCATAAAGGAGCCGAATGAAACCAAAGTTTCATGTTCGGTTTTGAATTAGAGACGTTAAAAATATAAAAATGATCGATCGACGTCGACTAAAACCCCTAGCCTTCCAAGCTAACGATGCGGGTTCGATTCCCGCTACCCGCTCTAAATTCACAATTGCCCCTTTTTTTTATTTTTATTAGAGACAATTTTCTATATTAGAATTGTCTAATAGCAATTGTGTATTGAATTCACTTCAATACACAATTGCTAAAAAGATTTCGCACATTCTTTTTTTTTTTACAATTGGAAAGTAAAAAAAAAGCGAAAAGCGTCCATTGTCTAATGGATAGGACATAGGTCTTCTAAACCTTTGGTATAGGTTCAAATCCTATTGGACGCAATATCAATATATCTATATTGATATTTATCTATTATTTCCATTTCTATATATTTATATAATATCTATTTCAAAAAAAATAATAAATAAATAGACTAAGATAGAAATTCTGAATGCTTTAAGATTTAATATTAAACAAATATTAGTTATATACTTCTTTCTATTATATATACGTGACTTATAGACTTCTATTTATAGAATTTCTTAAAAATTTAATTAAAATTAAAGAGTCAAATTGACTAAAGAATCAAAAAAAAGAACGATCCGTTTCGTTTCTTTTTTTATACTTTCTCCTGAAGTAGAAAACGTTCTAGTTGCTCTTGAATACCTTCTTTCAAAAAGCTTTCTGCTTCAGCGGTTAATGTCTTGGTAGAGGCTATGATTTCTTC